AGTAATTCCTGAACTACTTCTTCTGTATCGGGGATCGTCGAAATAAGCAAGAATACTATTTCTACGTAAAATCCCATTTATGGGTATTTCAATCGAGATACCAGAACGGAGCATTAGTTCTTTCTCCCGTTCTTGATCATATTGGAATGGGATGATGAATCTATTTCTTCGCCTTTTCGCCAATAAATCAGAATTCTCGTGGAGAATGGCAGGATATAGGAAATTCCAATGACCATTAGATAGGATTCGATCAGGTCCTGAATAATCAAGAATCCCCTGCCCTTTTTTACTGGAAGGATCCGAACTAAACAATTTGTGTCTCACTCGATCATTAGTCACTGAGAGGTCAGAAATAGATCTCCGTTCGACAGAAAGAGAATGAACATTCATTTGATCTTGATCCTTGTGGAGCGAAAAAGTGACTATACTGGATCTGCACGGACCTCCTGATAATATCCATAAATGACTTGTTTTTGGTAAGAGATGAACATTACCATATCTATATTCAGGCGCATGGTACACATCGGTACTCCAGTGCATTTCTCCCTCTGAGTCAGAATAAATATGTTTTCGAACCCTCTCTTTAAAATTGAAAGTGGATGTTCCAGCGCGAATCTCAGCAATCACTTGTTCTGATTTTACATATTGATCGTTTTGAACTAAAAGAAAACTTTTTTGTGGAATATTCACATTATGTAGAATATCCTGACTCTCAATAGTTACATACAGGTCTATATAACATAGAAAAGCAGGATGTCCATGACGTGTACGTGTGGGATGAACCAAATACTCATTGAATTTTATTTTTCCATTAGAAGGAGCTCGTACATGTTCTGCAGTACCACCTGTAAATACTCCACCGGTATGAAAAGTTCTTAATGTTAGTTGAGTCCCTGGTTCCCCAATTGATTGACCTGCAATAATACCTACTGCTTCTCCCAATTCGACCAGGTCGCCATGAGTGGGACTCCGACCATAACATAATCTACAGATCCAAGATGTACTCCTGCAAATAAAGGGGGTTCGAATATATATTGATTGTGCTCGAAAGGTTATGAATCGATTGACAAGTCCAATACCAATATCTTGATTTCGAGTGGCAATGCATCGTAGACCCATATATATATCGTCTGCTAATACACGACCAATTAGTGTTTGGATCCAAATTTTTTCCGTCATCCCATTTCGAGGACTCACGGAAATACCTCGGATAGTGCCACAATCTGTTCTACGCACAACAATGTGTTGAACTACTTCAACAAGTCTACGCGTGAGGTATCCAGCATCTGATGTTCGTACAGCAGTATCCACAACTCCTTTGCGGGCTCCGTAGCAGGAAATTATATATTCCGTTAAAGAGAGTCCTTCGCGTAAATTGCTTTGAATGGGTAAATCAATCATTTGTCCTTGGGGGTCCGACATTAATCCTCTCATACCTACTAATTGGTGTACCTGAGATGCATTTCCTCTAGCTCCCGAAAAGGACATTATATGGACTGGATTAGAAGGATTAGTCATCCTAAAATTAGGATGCATTTCTTGTCTCAAATATTCACTTGTAGCATACCATATCTCAATGGATTGACGCAATTTTTCTACCGCGTGTACATTCCCATAATGATGGTGCTTTTCTAAAATCAAACTTTGTTGTTCAGCATCTTGGACTAGCCATCCCTTAGAAGGTATTGTTAAAAGATCATCAATTCCTAATGAAATGGATGTAGCAGTGGCTTGCTGGAAACCCAGAGTCTTTACTTGATCCAGGATGTGCGATGTATATGCCATTCCGAAGTGATCTATTAATCTGCTAATAAGTCGTTTCATGGCAGTTGCATCTATCACTTTATTGTGAAAAACCAGATCGGCCCGTTCTGCCATAAGTACCTCCATATTCCGCTGAGTAGGATTCGACAATGGGTTTGAGTCAGTGATTTGAAGACTTCCTTTCCTCGATCTTGATTCACGTAGAAATTCAGGAATTATGATACCGGTTGAGCCGTAGAGAACCGAATTCCCACGGTATCACATAATTACTTAGCTTAGGTATCGTATGAGTAGGCCCGACAAAACCCTTGTATGGCTTCTTCTATTTCTCGATAAAAAGAAATATGACCGACAGTTGTTCGAATGTATATACAAAGGATTTCTTTTTTTACACTTCTTACTATTAGATAGTGCCCATAAATCTCATGATAGGTACCCAAAGATTCATATTGAACTTCGATGGGAACTTCTCTTGAGGCAATGACACGTTGATCGAGTCGCCACCGGAGCCACAAAGGACTATCTAAATTGATTCGTTTCTGCCGATAAGCTCCAAGTGCATCATAGGAACTACAAAAATAGGGTTCTTTCTCTTTCGTATACTTATTATCGTCAACCGTTTCATTTTGATAGTTTCTTCGATTACATGGATTATACCTATTTGAACAAATACCTCGACGATTCCCGATCGTTAATATATAGAGTCCAATAAGCATATCTTGAGTTGGTACGGAAA